AAAGGGGATTTGTGGATAGTAGCATAAAAATGAAACTTATGTTTAATTTGAATCGATCTCAGTTGATCCTCTATTACTGCTACTTTGAGCAGTAATGGCTAGGGATGACAGGATTTGAACCCGTGACATTTTGTACCCAAAACAAATGCGCTACCAAGCTGCGCCACATCCCTTCCATTGTTCTACAGTGCATTGTATTGTATAGAATTCCTGTCTTGTTTTCCACATTGTTATTTCGTCCGTTGCGTTGATATACATAATTTTCTTCCCTTTTAGTCTTTTTGGTCTCATTTAACCTATTATTTTATTTAAGTTAATATTATATACAAAACTAAATGGGTATTGTATTTTTCGTAAGTGCTCGGCAAGATGCTTTTTTATTTTAAGGTTTTGCGAAAAGGCAAAATCTTATTTAACGGATCGTTGTACAATTAAATTTCACTTAAACTTAAGCTTAAGGATTAGGTGTATAACTCTAACCGGTCCTTAACTACATATACGTCTGATCATATATGCATTATCTTTATTGTAATACATAAATGAAAATAGAAAATAAAAGGGAGGTTTTTCAATGCGAGATTTCAAAACATATCTCTCCGTAGCACCAGTACTAAGTACACTTTGGTTCGGGGCTTTAGCAGGTCTATTAATAGAGATTAATCGTTTTTTTCCGGATGCGTTGACATTCCCCTTTTTTTCATAATAGTTGAAGATTAAAGATACACCGCGACTAACCCCCCCCCCTCTCTGCTTTTCACCCTTTTCTTTTCCCCTTTTCAACTAAAGAAGGAAAGAAAAAAAAAAAGAAAAGTGTATTCAACATCTGCGAGACTCGTTCGAATTCTCGAATTAACTGTAACTGAATATTAATCATAGGGAGATGGGGGTAGAATCGAAACTGCGCATAATATAAGGAAAGGTTATTCCAAAATATTTAAATGAAAACTGGACCGTACTTCGATTTGAAATAGAGTTTAGAAATTTTTGTATTACTTATTATTTTACTATAGTTGTTATTTACTATAGTTGTTATAATTGGATCTGATTTAAAGTTATTACCTTCTATTTTTTCCTTCCTTCGTTTGGAATCGAAAATATGATTAACTAAAAAATCCAACGGAGGATTCATGGCAAAGGGTAAAGATAAAGATGTACGAGTAACGGCGATTTTGGAATTTGGAATGTAACAGTTGTGTTCGAAAAAGCGTTATTTATTAGTTATTACTAGGATATCGGGGGCATTTCCGAATATGCTACTCAAAAGAATTGGCGCAATACGCCTAATCGATTAGAATTGAAAAAATTCTGCCCTTATTGTTAAAAGCATACGATCATGGGGAGATAAAGAAATAGATCGAGCCGAGTATCTGTATGTTAACCTTTCAAGGAAGTGGATATAAAATAACTAAATTCGATTTTAATTAGAGTAACTTAAAAAAAATGAATTAAGAAATAGGAAATCAGATTTTCGAGATAAGGAATAAACAAAAACAAACAAACCATGGATAAATCTAAGCGATCCTTTCTTAAATCGAAGCGATCTTTTCGTAGGCGTTTGCCCCCGATTCAATCGGGGGATCGAATTGATTATAGAAACATGAGTTTAATTAGTCGATTTATTAGTGAACAAGGAAAAATATTATCTAGACGGGTGAATAGATTGACCTTGAAACAACAACGATTAATAACTATTTCTATAAAACAAGCTCGTATTTTATCTTTGTTACCCTTTCTGAATAATGAAAAACAATTTGAAAGAATCGACGAGTCGACTGCTAGAACTGCTGGTCCTCGAACCAGAAATAAATAGGCTTAATCTTTCTTTACTCGACTCGGCATAATTTTAATCCGAACCCAAACGCGGATTAGTGTTTTTTCGACGATCTATATTGTGTGGTAAGAAAAAAACAAATCGGCGAAAGCTTTTTTTATTGAATGCGTTCATTCATTTTGACTACTTTAAGCATATTTTATCATAAAACCTATTTTATCATAGGAATTTTGATTCGACTTTCCCGGGGAATGAACTCCGGGAAACTCCCTTTAAAATTATTTCGGTAGATTCTTTCTAATCTACTTCTTTTATTATCTCATTCGAGATCATTGAAAGACAAGTCTTATTTGATATAGCTATTTGTGCAAGTATTTTACGATTAATAAGCAACTGTTTCTTGTGTAGATTATGCATTAATCTACTATAACTATAGGATACGAACCTTTCACGAATTGCTGCGTTTATCCGAATGATCCACAAAAGACGAAAATTTCTTTTTTTACTATCCCGATCCTGATGAGCCGAAACTAAAGCTCTTATTTTCTGTTGAGTAATAGTTCGAGTAAGTCTTGAATGGGCTCCTCGAAAGCTTGACGCGAATAAACGAATTTTTGTTCTACGTCTCCGAGCTATATATCCCCGTCTAATTCTAGTCATTGAATAGATGAAACTTTGACGAATAACTAATTGATTTCTTTTCTTTCAGTTAGTCTTTTAGCCCCTCCTAATTTAGGAATAACAAAACGGATGTTCCAATGTATAAAATAAAAATTCCACTGACTTTGGCTACTATAACCTTCCCAACCACTATTTTTTTTTGTTAGTCATTTCACTACGAAATAAGAAATTGTATTTTGCGATAAGTGTAAAAAATAGAGTAAATAAAAACTATAAATGGATAAAGCGAGATAAAGAGAAAGAAATAGTGGGTTCCATCGTTTCTATGGTGACTTCTTAAACGCTGAGGTCTTCTCTATACACCGGAGCCTTTCCTTCATTTCATCAAGTTATTGGTAACTTGTATAGTTCATCCTTTTCGGCTCTACCCACGAATTATCGAGTAATAGGTCTTTCACAACAAGATCTAACTATACAGTAACGGTATTTAATTATGAAAATTAGCTGAGTAGTTGACCCTCTTAGTCCGTCTTGTCAGAGTAGGAACCCAACCTTTATGCTTTTAAAATAAGCTTTCCTCCGCTTAATGGATAACCGTTTGTTACCAATGGAAAATGGCTTCTCATCTTGATTTGATTGGATTTGGGTGGGGGAAACCATAAAATTCATCCGTAATCAAATGGGGGGATAGGGTAGATTTATTTAAATAAATCTACCCTATCCCCCGGTATTAATCATTGATACTGGAAATGCTTTTTGTGCCAGCTCATGATATGATCGAAACGAGTCGCGCATACACCCGAGTACATGTTCCTCGACGCTGAGGGCATCCCCGAAGCGCGGGGGATTTCGTGACATTTCTGATTGGCTGTCTTGTATTTCTAATAAGTTGTTTAATAGTTGGCATACTGAATTGTATACATAATGGACTGGTTTAGATTGATCTTAACCGGATGATTATGAATTCCTTTAAATAAACTCAGAGATAAAATCGCAAATCATAGATTTGCGCGAAATCCATGTTATTTTCCTTCAACTGCTACAAGATCGACAATTCCATAAACTTGTGCTTCGGTTGCAGACATAAAAACATCTCTTTCCATGTCTTCAGATACAACCCATAAGGGTTTGCCGGTTCTTTGTACATAAACCCTTGCAATGGTTTCGCGTAGTTTGAGAAGTTCTTCCGCTTCCAGGATAAATTCTCCCGTTTGTGCCTCATAAAACGAACTGGCAGGTTGATGGATCATTACCCTGATGATATAACATAATAAAAGGAAAGGTCCCTCTATCTCGCAGGATGATCATGAAGTGAAGAGAAAAGAAAGATAAAAAAGAATTAATAGTAAAAAGATAGAATTAAACAAAAACAACCGTACGGGCATCTTTTGTGCATTGCATATGCATACGGCTCTACACTCAAATTGACCTCTCCCCTCCATTGAAGAAAGAGAAGAATATATTAGACCCAGATGATCAAATCAAAATGCCACCCTTCTTTTTTTTGTAGGAGTTAAAAATACTATGATGGCCCCGTTGCCTTAATTTTAATATATTAATTTGTATTATTTTTTGGTCTGTAATTCAGCAATCCCAAAGTTTCTTTTTGATCCAATCAAATCAAATAAGTAAAAGTCTTGTTTTTTTCTACTCTTTACATAACATAAATAGTGTTACGAGCCAAAAAAACAAAAGAGCTTGTGACGCTGAATTGGACGCCCGATAAATAGAAAAATAAGAGAAAATCGGAAATATCCTTTATCTCATACTACCCTCTCGATACATAATCTAATTTGTTGACAATGCAAAAATTTATCATATCGAATTCGAAGTGCCATGCTACTATTACTTAATAGTCTATTATTACTTAATATTCCTATTTCATAGGGCGAAGGCATAGTCTTTTTTTTTTTTATTTTTTTGTCTCAAAAAACCCATTGGCGCCAAGCGTGAGGGAATGCTAAACGTTTGGTAATTTCTCCTCCGACCAGGAGAAAGGATCCCATTGAGGCGGCCAATCCCATGCATATTGTGTGGACATCTGGGTGCACAAATTGCATAGTATCATAAAGAGCTACTCCGGGTATTACCCAGCCCCCGGGAGAATTTATAAACAAATACAGATCTTTGGTATCATCTTCGGCACTTAGATATATCATAAGACCAATAAGTTGATTTGAGATCACGCTATCAATTGCGTGGCCTAAAAAAAATAATCTTTCGTGATAAAGTCGGTTGATTAGGGTCCAAGTGTATCCCTTAGAAACCGTACATGCACCTTTTGATGCATACGGTTCAAAAAAGTGGCGAAAAAAAAAAAGAATCAATGTATAGATTCCAGCCCTCTTTCTTTTCTCATAACAGGCTCTTTCTGTCTTCTAACGAAAGGTTTTTTTTCTTCAATAGATACGAGTTTTTATTTAATTTTAATATAAATATAATTAAATGAATTTGAATATAATTAAAATTAAATATTAATTATAAATAACTATAATTAAATAACTATTAAGTATAACTCACTAAACTCATCGAATTAACTTCTCATTGATATATTGTTTCATCAAGATTCAATCCAAATCTCGATAGTATTTTCTTGTTACGAATTGGGTCTCTTTCATCTTCTTAGGTTTATGTTCTACTCTGGGTAAAGATTTGCCCGAGTTTTATTTGTACATATAGGACAAAAGCCTCCATTACCATTTCTTCTTATATGACTTTCTACCCCCTTATTAATATTAATGTATGGCATACCTTCTTACCAAATATTTATTAACACTAACCCGCTTGACAAAGAAGCCAAATAGGAATTAGTTATTCTAAAACTAGGAATCGTAGATATATTACCAATCAATTGGTTTTTTCTAAACAGAGCCTGGATACTTCATTTTTTAGTCCAACCAAGTCAACCATAAATTATTCGGAGCAATGTAATATTAATCCCCTAAAATAGATCGGATCGGATCTAATTGAACTTCTTCACGCTCCAAATTTCGGATGATTCGCTGCATCTTTCTTGGGCGAAACAGAGGATATCTCGATCGGGGGAGAAAACGGGAAAATCAAATCCCATATGACCCAATATGTCTGACAAGCCGCACTATACGTCAACCCAAGATGCATCTTCGTGTCCAGGAATTCGAAAAGGTACTTTTGGAACACCAATAGGCATTAGAAAGAAAAAAGAACTAAGTACTGTATTTCGCTTTGATGTGGAAACGTAACAAAATGATTTTATTGTTTTTCTATTTTATTGTCTTTATAATATATATTAATATTGGCTTTTAGCTCGTATTTATTTTATCCATAGATTAGAAAAAATCATAAAGAAAAGCCGAATGAATAAAGTCAAATTTTTATGAATTTTTTTGAATAGGGCGATGAATAAGTATGCACGCATTCGCTCAGAGAAAATGGTATCAACCCCCATTGCGTATTGGTACTTATCGAGTATAGAATAAACCTGCTTCTCTTTGTTTCTAAGACCAGAGTTGTTCCATTATTTTATTACCAACAGAATGAACACCCTGTTCGGAAATAATCCACTGAACAAGGGAGGTACATAGAATAGTCATAGTATAGTCTTTTCCAATGCAATAAAGTTACATAGTGTCTATTTATCGAAAGGGGTATTTCCATGGGTTTGCCTTGGTATCGTGTTCATACTGTTGTATTGAATGATCCCGGCCGGTTGCTTTCTGTTCATATAATGCATACAGCACTGGTTGCTGGTTGGGCCGGTTCGATGGCTCTGTATGAATTAGCAGTTTTTGATCCTTCTGATCCCATTCTTGATCCAATGTGGAGACAGGGTATGTTTGTTATACCCTTCATGACTCGTTTAGGAATTACCAATTCATGGGGTGGTTGGAGTATCACAGGGGGTACTGCAACAAATCCGGGTATTTGGAGTTATGAAGGTGTAGCTGGTGCACATATTGTGTTTTCTGGTTTATGCTTTTTGGCAGCTATCTGGCATTGGGTATATTGGGATCTCGAAATATTTTGCGATGAGCGCACAGGAAAACCTTCTTTGGATTTGCCCAAGATCTTTGGAATTCATTTATTTCTTTCAGGAGTGGCTTGTTTTGGTTTTGGTGCATTTCATGTAACGGGCGCGTATGGTCCTGGAATATGGGTGTCCGATCCCTATGGGCTAACGGGAAAAGTACAACCTGTAAATCCGGCATGGGGTGTAGAAGGTTTTGATCCTTTTGTTCCGGGAGGAATAGCCTCTCATCACATTGCAGCGGGTACATTGGGCATATTAGCGGGGTTATTCCATCTTAGCGTCCGCCCGCCACAACGTCTATACAAAGGATTGCGTATGGGAAATATTGAAACCGTCCTTTCCAGCAGTATTGCTGCTGTCTTTTTTGCAGCTTTTGTTGTTGCTGGAACGATGTGGTATGGTTCAGCAACTACTCCGATCGAATTATTTGGTCCCACCCGTTATCAATGGGATCAGGGATACTTTCAGCAAGAGATATATCGAAGGGTTGGTGCTGGACTAGCCGAAACTAAAAGTTTATCCGAAGCGTGGTCTAAAATTCCTGAAAAATTAGCTTTTTATGATTATATTGGAAATAATCCGGCAAAGGGGGGATTGTTCAGGGCGGGCTCAATGGATAGCGGGGATGGGATAGCGGTTGGATGGTTAGGACACCCCATCTTTCGAGATAAAGAAGGGCGGGAGCTTTTTGTACGCCGTATGCCTACCTTTTTTGAAACATTTCCAGTTGTTTTAGTAGATGGTGGGGGAATTGTTAGGGCGGATGTTCCTTTTAGAAGGGCCGAATCGAAGTATAGCGTTGAACAAGTCGGCGTAACTGTTGAGTTGTACGGCGGCGAACTGAATGGAGTCAGTTATAGCGATCCTGCTACTGTGAAAAAATATGCTAGACGTGCTCAATTGGGTGAAATTTTTGAATTAGATCGTGCTACGTTGAAATCTGATGGGGTTTTTCGTAGCAGCCCTAGGGGGTGGTTTACTTTTGGACATGCTTCATTTGCTTTGCTCTTCTTCTTCGGGCACATTTGGCATGGTGCTAGAACCTTGTTCAGAGATGTTTTTGCTGGTATTGACCCGGATTTGGATACTCAAGTAGAAT